TTATAATTATTAATTATTTAATGAAAAAAAATTAAGAATGGTTATATATATATATATATATATATATTAAATATTTAATTTATATAAATATAAATAATATAATAAAAATTTATTTATAAATTAAAATAAAAAATATATTAAAAAATAGGTATTAAAATAATTAATAATTTTTATAATAAATTAAATATTTCAATGATTATAAATTGATTTATAATTTATATTAATTTTTAAATTTAATATTATAAATAAGAAAGAAAAAGAAAATATTTAAAATTTAATAATTTATAATAAATATTTTAATATATAAAAAAAAAAAAACTATATTAAAAATTATTATATATAAATAAATTTTTTATAGTTTAATAATTTTATTATAAATTTATTTTACATATAAATTTTAGTGTTAATTTTTAATTATTTTAATAATAATTAATTTATTTTATAGTAATTAATATTAAAAATTTAAGAAATTAAGATTTAGTAATATTTAAATTAATAACAAATTTTGTGCCAGCAGTTGCGGTTATACAAAAATTAAATTAAATTTTATTAGTAATTAATTAATTAATAAAAAATATATTTAATTAAATATTAATTTATTAAGTGAAATTTTAATTTAATTAAAATTAAATTTTAAATTATAATTTAATAAATTTTATTTATAAACTAGGATTAGATACCCTATTATTAAAAATTTAAATTAAAATACTAAAATAGTATATAATTATTTATTGAAACTTAAATAATTTGGCGGTATTTTAGTTCATTTAGAGGAATCTGTTTAATCATTGATAATCCACGAATAAATTTACTTAATTTATTATTTTGTATATCGTTGTTAAAAAAATATTTATAAATAAAAATAATATTTTAATTTTATAATTAAAAATTAAATCAGATCAAGATACAGATTTATAATTAAGAATATAATGGATTACAATAAATTTATTTATAACTGATATTTATTTGTAAAAATTAATTGAAGGTGGATTTAAATGTAATTTTATTTAATTTATTAAAATGATTAAAAATTAAAATATGTACATATTGCCCGTCGCTTTCATAAATAAATTGAAATAAGTCGTAACAAAGTAGAGGTACTGGAAAGTGTTTCTAGAAATAACAAATTAGAGCTTGATTTTAAGTATTTCATTTACATTGAAATGATATTGAATTTTTCAATTAATTTGAAGGGGATAAATTAAATATTTTATAATTAATAAAATTAATTTTAATATTAAAATGGGGGTTTTAGTATTAATAAAGAAAAAATTATAAAATTAATAGTTAAATAGTATTGTAAAATAAATTTGAAATAATTAAAAAAAAAATTAGTAAAAAGTAATTTTTATTTATTGTATCTTGTGTATCAGAGTTTATTAATTAAAATTTTAGATTTAAATAATTCTCGAATTTAAAAGAGATAATTAATTATAAAAGTTATTGTAGCATAAATATTTTAAATAATTAATTTGAAATGAAATGTTAATCGTTTTTAAATATATCTAGTTTTTTTAGAAAAAAATTTAATTTTTAATTTTTTTTTTTATAAGAAATTAATTAATTAATTTCTTATAAAAAAAATTATATATTTTAAGGGATAATCTTTAAATTAAATTTTTATAATTTATTTTTTTTTATATTAAAATTTTTAAAATTTATATTGTTTATAATTTTTAATTTTTTATAAATAATTTTAATTAAATTAAAATTTTAAAAAAATTTAATTTTTTATAAAAAAATATTTTTCAATAAAAAAAAAATTAGTTATAATGATAAAATTAGTATTTATAAATATAAATAATATTTCTATTAAAATTAAATAAATTTAAGGAACTCGGCAAAATTATATATTCACTTGTTTATCAAAAACATGTCTTTTTGAAAATAATTTAAAGTCTAATCTGCCCACTGATAAATTATTAAAGGGCTGCAGTATATTGACTGTACAAAGGTAGCATAATCAATAGTCTCTTAATTAGTGACTTGTATGAAAGATTGGATGAAATATAAACTGTCTCAATTTTATAAAAATAAATTAATTTTTTAGTCAAAAAGCTAAAATAATTTTAAAAGACGAGAAGACCCTATAGAGTTTGATAATATATTTTATTAAAATTATTTATAAAAATAATAATTAAAATAAATTTTATTATTTTGTTGGGGTGACAAAAAAATATAAAAAACTTTTTTTTTTATTAAAAACATTAATAAATGATTAAATGATCCAAAATTATTTTGATTATAAGAAAAAATTACCTTAGGGATAACAGCGTAATTTTTTTTTTTAGTACAAATAAAAAAAAAAGTTTGCGACCTCGATGTTGGATTAAGATAAAATTTATAAGCAAAAGTATAAAATTTTGATCTGTTCGATCATTAAAATCTTACATGATCTGAGTTCAAACCGGTGTGAGCCAGGTTGGTTTCTATCTTTAAATAATAATAATAATTTAGTACGAAAGGAATAATTATTAAAATTAAATTTAATAATAAGAATTTTATTAAAATTATTATAAAATATAAAATTATTATAAATTAACTATTTTGACAGAAAAGTGTAGTGATTTTAGAAGTCATAAATATATAATTTAATTTATATAGGTAGTAATGATAATAATTGATATTATATTAATTTTTTTAGGGATATTAATTTTAATTTTAGGTGTATTAATTGGAGTTGCTTTTTTAACTTTATTAGAGCGAAAAGTATTAGGTTATATTCAAATTCGTAAAGGTCCAAATAAAGTAGGGATAATAGGAATTTTACAACCTTTTTCTGATGGTATTAAATTATTTACTAAAGAACAAACTTATCCTAGTTTTTCTAATTACTTATCTTATTATTTTTCTCCAGTAATTAGTTTTATTTTATCTTTAATAATTTGAATAATAATTCCTTATTATTTTAATATAATTAGTTTTAATTTGGGTATTTTATTTTTTTTATGTTGTACTAGATTAGGGGTTTATACAGTAATAATTGCTGGATGATCTTCAAATTCAAGTTATTCTTTATTAGGGGGTTTACGTTCAGTTGCTCAAACTATTTCTTATGAGGTAAGATTAGCATTAATTTTAATATCAAGAATTATTATAATTATAGATTTTAATTTAATAAAATTTAGATTATATCAAAATGTAATTTGATTTTTTTTTTTAATATATCCTTTAAGATTATGTTGATTTTCTTCAAGATTAGCTGAAACTAATCGAACACCTTTTGATTTTGCTGAAGGTGAAAGAGAATTAGTTTCTGGATTTAATATTGAATATAGAAGTGGGGGATTTGCATTAATTTTCTTAGCTGAATATTCAAGAATTTTATTTATAAGATTAATATTTGTATTATTATATTTAGGTGGTTATAATTTGAATTTAATATTTTATTTAAAATTAACATTTATTTCATTTTTATTTATTTGAGTTCGAGGAACTTTACCTCGTTATCGTTATGATAAATTAATATATTTAGCTTGAAAAATTTATTTACCAATTTCTTTAAATTTTTTAATATTTTATATAGGATTAAAAATTTTTTTAATATAAATTATATATTTAGTATAAATTAATAGAATTATTTATTCTTTTTTAAGTTTTCAAAACAAATGCTTATAACAAGCTCATTAATTAATTAAAAATTAATTTATCTCAATAAATTCTGATTAAAGGATTAATAATATAATAAGAAAAATAAATAATTGTTAATAATTGTCCAGTGATTACGTAGGGATCTTCAACAGGACGAGCTCCAATTCATGTTAATAAAATAATTGTTATAACTATTATTCAAAATAAAATTTTATTTAAAGGATAAAATTGAATACCTTGTATTTTTTTAAAAAAAGTTATTGGTAAAATAATTAAAATTAAAATTGATAAAACTAAAGCAATTACTCCTCCTAATTTATTAGGAATTGATCGTAAAATAGCATAAGCAAAAAGAAAATATCATTCTGGTTGAATATGAATAGGAGTAACTAAGGGATTAGCTGGGATAAAATTATCTGGATCTCCTAGTAAATATGGATTAATTAGAGTTAATATAATTAATATAAAAAGAATTAAAATAAATCCAATTATGTCCTTAAATGTAAAGAAAGGATGAAAAGGAATTTTATCTAAGTTACTATTAATTCCTAATGGATTATTAGATCCTGTTTGATGTAAAAATAATAAATGAATTATAGTTATTATTATAATAATAAAAGGTAAAATAAAATGAAAGGTATAAAATCGAGTTAAAGTTGCATTATCAATTGCAAATCCCCCTCAAATTCAGTTTACTAATATGGTTCCTAAGTAAGGGATTGCAGATAATAAATTTGTAATTACAGTTGCTCCTCAGAAAGATATTTGACCTCAAGGTAAAACATATCCTATAAAAGCTGTTGCTATTAAAAGAAATAAAATAATTACTCCAACTATTCATGTATATTTTAGATTAAAAGATTCATAATAAATTCCTCGTCCAATATGAATATAAATACAAATAAAAAAAAAAGATGCTCCATTAGCGTGAAGAGTTCGAATTAATCAACCATAATTTACATTTCGACAAATATAATTTACTCTGTAAAAAGCTAGTTCAATATTTGCTGTATAGTATATTGTTAAAAATAATCCTGTAATAATTTGAATAATTAAACATATAGCTAGTAATGATCCAAAATTTCATAGTGAGGAAATATTAGAAGGTGAAGGTAAATCAATTAGTGATCTATTAATAATTTTTAAAATTGGGTGATTTTTTCGAATTGGTTTAAATATATTTATCATTAGTTTTTTTTAGTTAAAAGAAGATCGTAAAGGACCAAAAAAAATATTAGTAATTTTAACTACTGCAATTAAAGTAATAAATAAATAAATAATTATTATTATTATTATTAAAAATGTTTGATTATTATATAATTTAGATAAATTTATTTTATTTTCGTTATTAATAAATAAAAATATATTAAAAAAATTTTTTAATTCTAAATTATTAATATTGAAATTTATTCATATTAAATTATTTAAATTAAAAATTCTAATATTAAAAATAATAAAAATACAAATAAAAAAAAAAATTTTTAAATTAAAAGAAATTTTAAATATTTCATTTGAAGCAATTCTTGTAATATAAATAAATAAAACTAATAATCCTCCTAAAAATGTTAAAAATAAAATATAAGAAAATCAATAAGTTGAAATTATAATTCTTGAAATTAAACATACTAAAGAAGTTTGGATTAAAATTATTAATCCTATTGAAAGTGGATGTGTTAAAAATAATATTATAATTGAAAAAATAATAATTAATAAGGAAATAAATATTTTTATAATATCAAAGAATAGTTTAATAAAAATAATAATTTTGGAGATTATTGATAAAGAAAAATCTTTTTCTTTGAAGTTTTTAAAAAAAAATCTTATTTTTGATTTACAAGACCAATGTTTTATTTTAAACTATAAAAACTAATGATAGTTATTTTAAATATAATAATTTTAATTATTTTAATATTTATTATTGGAAATATGATTTTTGTTTCAAAACATAAACATTTATTAATTGTTTTATTAAGATTAGAGTTTATTGTTTTAAGAATTTTTTTTTTTATAATTTTTATATTTAGTTATATTGAATATGATATATATATATTAATAGTTTTTTTAGTTTTTTCAGTTTGTGAAGGAGCTTTAGGATTATCTATTTTAGTTTCTATAATTCGTACACATGGAAATGATTATTTTCAAAGTTTTAATTTATTATAATGATAAAATTTTTATTTTTTATAATTTTTATAATTCCATTATGTTTTAATTTAAATATATATTGAATGGTTCAAATAATATTATTTATATTAATATTTTTATTTATAAATTTAATATTAAATATTGAAAATTATTCTAATTTAAGATATATATATTCTTGTGATATTTTATCATATGGATTAATTTTATTAAGAATTTGAATTTGTATTTTAATAATTATAGCAAGAGAAAATTTATATAAAAAAAAATATTATTTAGATTTTTTTTTATTTAATTTAATTTTTTTATTGATTATATTATATTTAACTTTTAGAGTAATAAATTTATTTTTATTTTATTTATTTTTTGAGGGTAGTTTAATTCCAACTTTATTATTAATTATTGGTTGAGGGTATCAACCAGAACGTATTCAAGCTGGAATGTATTTATTATTTTATACTTTATTTGTATCATTACCTTTATTATTAGGAATTTTTTATATTTTTAATGATATAAATTATATTATAATTTATTTTTTAAAATTTTCAAATTTTGAATTATATTTATTATATTTTTCTATAATTATAGCTTTTTTAGTTAAAATACCTATATATTTTGTTCATTTATGATTACCTAAGGCTCATGTTGAGGCTCCTGTATCTGGTTCTATGATTTTAGCTGGTATTATGTTAAAATTAGGAGGTTATGGTTTAATTCGTGTTATAATTTTATTACAAAAAATAGGATATATATATAATATTATTTGAATTACTATTAGATTAGTAGGGGGATTTTACATTAGATTAAAATGTTTTTGTCAAATTGATATAAAATCTTTAATTGCTTATTCTTCAGTTGCTCATATAAGAATAGTTATTGGTGGAATTATAACAATAAATTATTGAGGTTTTATAGGATCTTATATTTTAATAATTGGTCATGGATTATGTTCATCTGGTATATTTTGTTTAGCAAATATTAATTATGAGCGACTTCATAGTCGAAGTTTATATATTAATAAAGGTATAATAAATTTTATACCTTCAATAAGATTATGATGATTTTTAATCATATCTTCTAATATAGCAGCACCTCCTTCATTAAATTTAATAGGGGAAATTAGATTAATTAATAGACTTTTAAGATGATCTTGAATATCTATATTTATATTAATATTAATTTCTTTTTTTAGAGCTGGTTATAGTTTATATTTATATTCTTATATTCAACATGGAAAATATTATTCTGGAATTTATAGATTTTATATAGGATTATCTCGTGAATATTTATTATTAATATTACATTGATTACCTTTAAATATTTTAGTTATAAAAATTGATTATGTAATAATTTGGTTTTAATTTAAATAATTTAATAAAAATATTGATTTGTGGTATCAAAAATATGATTAATATCATTTTAAGTTATTCAAAAATATTCTATTTTTTCTATTTGTTTTTTTTTTTTTATATTAAGTATTTTAAATTTTTTTATAATAATTTATTTTATTATAAATAATATAGTAATTTTTTTAGAATGAGAATTAATTTCTTTTAGATCAATAAAAATTATTATGAGAATTTTATTAGATTGAATAAGATTATTATTTATAATATTTGTTTTATTAATTTCTTCAGTAGTTATTTATTATAGAAAGAGATATATAAGTTCTGAAATAAATTTAAATCGATTTATTATTTTAGTATTATTATTTGTATTTTCTATAATTTTATTAATTATTAGTCCTAATATTATTAGAATTTTATTAGGATGAGATGGTTTAGGGTTAGTTTCATATTGTTTAGTAATTTACTATCAAAATATTAAATCTTATAATGCTGGTATATTAACTGCTTTATCTAATCGAATTGGGGATGTATTTATTTTAATAGTAATTTCTTGAATAATAAATTATGGTAGTTGAAATTATTTATTTTATTTAAATTTTATAAAAAATGATTTTGAAATATTTATAATTAGAATAATGATTATTATTGCTGCTATAACAAAAAGAGCTCAAATTCCTTTTAGTTCTTGATTGCCTGCTGCTATAGCAGCGCCTACTCCAGTTTCAGCATTAGTTCATTCTTCTACTTTGGTAACAGCTGGGGTTTATTTATTAATTCGTTTTAATTTATTATTAATTGATATAATATTTATAAAATTTTTAATATTATTATCCGGATTAACTATATTTATAGCTGGTATTTCTGCAAATTATGAGTTTGATTTGAAGAAAATTATTGCTTTATCAACTTTAAGTCAATTAGGATTAATAATAAGAATTTTAAGAATAGGATTTCCAGATTTAGCTTTTTTTCATTTATTAACTCATGCTATATTTAAAGCTTTATTATTTATATGTGCTGGAGCAATTATTCATATAATAATAGATATTCAAGATATTCGATTTATAGGGGGAATTGGAAGATTTATTCCTTTAACAGCATTATGTATAAATATTTCTAATATAGCTTTATGTGGAATTCCATTTTTAGCTGGATTTTATTCAAAAGATTTAATTTTAGAAATAGTTTCTTTAAGAAACTTAAATTTTTTTATTTTTTTTTTATATTATATTTCTACTGGATTAACTATATTTTATAGTTTTCGTTTAATAATATATTTAATAATTAATAATTTTAATTTAATATGTATTTATAATTTATATGATGAAGATTTTACAATATTAAAAAGAATATTTATTTTATTATTTATAAGAGTTATTAGAGGAAGATTTTTAATATGAATAATTTTTCCTTATCCTTATATAATTTATTTACCTTTTAATTTAAAAATAATAGTAATTTATGTGAGATTTATAGGAATAATTTTAGGGTTTTTAATTAGTAATATAAATATTTATTCAATTAATAAATTTTTATTAAGTTATGAAATAAGAAATTTTTTATGTTTAATATGATTTATACCTAATTTATCAACTTATGGTTTAAATTATTATTTTTTAAATATAGGTCAAATTTTATTAAAAAATATTGATATAGGATGAAGAGAAATATATAGAGGTCAGGGAATATTTAATATTTTAAAAAAATATTCAATTTTTTACAATTTATTTCAAATAAATAATTATAAAATTTATTTATTTAGATTTGTTTTATCAATAATAATTTTTATGATTATAATAATTATATTATATTTAAATAGCTTATATGAATAGAGTATAATATTGAAGATATTAAGGAGATTATTTTAATCTTTAAATATTTATAAAAATATGTAATTTTATTTTTACAATGAAAATGTAATGTTTTGTAATAAACTATATAAATAAAAAAGAAATATTAATGGAATTAAACCACTAAAAATTAAGTTAGCAGCTTAATTTTAAATTTTATATTTCTTTAATTGGAATTATTATTCAATAATATCATTAACAGTGATATACCTCTATTTTGGTTTCAATTAATTATAAATAAGGAGATTATTAATCTCTATTTTTTAAGTCGAAATTAAATGCAAAATTGCTTCTTATTTATTAAGATAAATTGAAATTCAATATTTTTTGAATGCAAATCAAAAGTTTTTTATAAACTATAATCCTATATATATATATATATATATATATATATAATTTAATTAGTTCAATTAAGTATATTTTGATTTCATTCATGATATAGTCCTATTAGTAAAATAATAATAAAAAAAAATCTAATTTTAAATCAAATTAAAAAATTTGTTATTTTGAATAAATTAATAATTGGGAAAATTAAAGCAATTTCTACATCAAAAATTAAAAAAATTACTGTAATTAAAAAAAAATGTAAAGAAAAAGGAATTCGAGCGGAAGACTTAGGATCAAATCCACATTCAAATGGTGAGCATTTTTCTCGATCAGAAAATGATTTTTTAGATAAAATAATTGATAAAAATATTATAATATTAGAAATTAAAATAATTAAAAATGATAAATATACAATTAATAAAATTATTTATATTAAAATTATTAAACTTTTTGATTGGAAGTCAAATATACTAAATATATTATATAAATAGTTAATTTCCTCATCAATAAATAGAAATATATAGGAATAATCAAACTACGTCTACAAAATGTCAATATCAAGCTGCTGCTTCAAATCCAAAATGATGATTATTTGAGAAATGAAATGAAATATGACGAATTAAACAAATTAATAAAAATATTGTTCCAATTATTACATGAAGTCCATGAAATCCAGTAGCTATAAAAAAAGTTGAACCATAAATTCTATCTGCAATAGTAAAAGAAGCTTCTAAGTATTCATAAGCTTGGAGAATAGTAAAATAAATTCCTAAAATAATAGTAAAAAAAAGTCCTTGAGTTATTTGAGAATGATTATTATCTATAATAGCATGATGAGCTCAAGTAACAGTAATTCCTGAAGTAATTAAAATAATAGTATTTAATAAAGGAATTTGGAATGGATTAAAAGGGGTAATTCTTAAAGGAGGTCATATAGCTCCAATTTCAATATTAGGAGAAAGTCTTCTATGAAAAAAAGCTCAAAAAAAAGATAAAAAGAAAAAAATTTCTGAGATAATAAATAAAATTATTCCTCATCGTAGTCCTTTTGCCACTAAAATGGTATGTTTACCTTGAAAAGTACCTTCTCGACAGATATCTCGTCATCATTGATATATAGTTAAAATTACAATAATATATCCAAGAATTAATAAATTTATATTAAAATTATGGAATCATTTTACTATTCCTGTAACTAAAGTTAATACTCCAATAGCTCCAGTTAAAGGTCAAGGTCTATAATCTACTAAGTGGTATGGATGATTGAAATGATTTTTCATTAGTTATTAAATTAATTAACTTCTCTAGAATATAAAGTTCTTAAAATAGCAATTACATAAGATTGAATAATAGCAACTGCTGATTCTAAAACTAATAATAAAATTTGAATAATTACTAATAGGATAATAAAATAAAATGGTAAATTAGGTCCTGTTCTTCTTAATAAGGTTATTAATAAATGTCCTGCAATTATATTAGCTGTTAATCGAACAGCTAAAGTTCCTGGTCGAATAATATTTCTAATACTTTCAATTAAAACTATAAAAGGTATTAAAATACTTGGAGTTCCTTGAGGAATTATATGAATAAATATATGTTGAGTATTATTAATTCAACCAAATAATATAAATCTTAATCATAAAGGAAGGGAAATTGATAAAGATAAAGTTAAATGACTAGTTCTAGTGAAAATATAAGGAAATAATCCTAAAAAATTATTAAATAAAATAAAAGTAAATATTGAAATAAAAATAAAAGTTGATCCATTTGAATTATTACCTAGTAATATTTTAAATTCTTTATGTAATTTATTTAAAATAAAATTTCAAAAAAAATAAAATCGATTAGGAATAAGTCAAAATGAATAAGGGATAAATATTAGACCAATAAAAGTTCTAATTCAATTTAAAGGTAAATATAATAAGTTAGTAGATGGATCAAAAATTGAAAATAAATTAGTTATCATTTTCAATTTAATTTATTATTATTATTATTTTTTAAAGAAAAAAAAGAATTTATATTATTTTTATTAATAAAAATATAATAATTTATAATATTAAAAATAATAAAAATACAAATAAAAAAAAAAAAAGATAAAATTCAGTTAATTGGTATTATTTGAGGTATAAAAGAATATTATTTATATGTATATAATAATTTAAATTTGACATATTTATGTTATAATTTAACTAATTCTTTTGTAAAATCATTAGAAGTAATTGCTAATTTACTATAAAATGATTTAAGAGACCATTACTTGCTTTCAGTCATCTAATGAAGAATAATTATTAACTCAATTAATAAAATTTTTAATTGAAGTTCTTTCAATTACAATTGGTATAAAACTATGATTTGCCCCACAAATTTCAGAACATTGACCAAAAAAGATTCCAGGTCGATTAATAAAAAAATTTGTTTGATTAAGTCGACCTGGATTAGCATCTACTTTTACCCCTAATGAAGGAATAGTTCAAGAATGAATTACATCTGTTGCAGTTACTATAATTCGAATTTGATTGTTTATAGGTAAAATAATTCGATTATCAACATCTAATAATCGAAAATTATTATTATTTATCTCATTTATAGGAATTATATAAGAGTCAAATTCAATATTATTAAAATCAGAGTATTCATATCTTCAGTATCATTGATGTCCAATAGATTTAATAGTAATTAAAGGATTATTAAGTTCATCTAATAAATATAATAATCGTAAAGAAGGTAAAGCAATAAAAATTAAAGTAATAGCTGGAAGAATAGTTCAAATTAATTCAATTATTTGCCCTTCTAATAAAAATCGATTAATAAATTTATTAAAAAATAAGCTTATTATTAAATAACCAACTAAAATTGTAATTATAATTAAAATAATTAAAGTATGATCATGAAAAAAAATAATTTGTTCTATTAAAGGAGATGCTCCATTTTGTAAGTTTAAATTAGATCATGTTGCCACTTCTAAAAAAAGGATATTCCTTTATAAATGGGGTTTAAATCCATTACATATAATCTGCCATATTAGAAATTTCTTAAAATTGGTAGTTCATTATAAGAATGTTCTGCTGGAGGTAAATTTTGGTATCATTCAATAGAAGATGATAAATTTAATGAGAATAAAATTATTCGTTGATTAATTATTGATTCTCAAATAATAATTAAAATTAATATTACTGCTAATAATGAAATATATGATCCTAAAGATGAAATAATATTTCATGAAATATAAGCATCAGGATAATCAGAATAACGACGAGGTATTCCTGCTAATCCTAAAAAATGTTGGGGGAAAAAAGTTAAATTAACTCCAATAAATATTGTAAAAAATTGAATTTTTAAAAAGAAAGGATTAAGAGTTAATCCTGTAAATAAAGGATATCAATGAATAAAACCTCCTATAATTGCAAATACTGCTCCTATAGAAAGAACATAATGAAAATGAGCAACAACATAATAAGTATCATGAAGAGCAACATCAATAGATGAATTAGCTAAAATTACTCCAGTTAATCCTCCAACAGTAAATAAAAAAACAAATCCTAATCTTCATAAAATTGAAGGACTATAATTAATTTGTGTTCCATGAAAAGTTGCTAATCAACTAAAAATTTTAATTCCAGTTGGAACAGCAATAATCATAGTAGCTGAAGTAAAATAAGCTCGAGTATCAATATCTATACCTACTGTAAATATATGATGAGCTCATACAACAAATCCTAATAAACCAATTGCTATTATAGCATAAATTATTCCTAAAGAACCAAAAGTTTCTTTTTTTCCTCTTTCTTGGGAAATAATATGAGAAATTATACCAAATCCTGGTAAAATTAAAATATAAACTTCTGGATGACCAAAAAATCAAAATAAATGTTGATATAAAATAGGATCTCCTCCTCCAGCAGGATCAAAAAATGATGTATTTAAATTACGATCAGTTAATAATATAGTAATAGCACCTGCTAAAACTGGTAGTGAAAGAAGTAATAATAAAGCTGTAATTCCTACAGCTCATACAAATAAAGGTATTTGATCAAAAGATAAACCATTAATTCGTATATTAATAATTGTTGTAATAAAGTTAATTGCTCCTAAAATAGATGAAATACCAGCTAAATGTAAGGAAAAAATAGCTAAATCAACAGATCTTCCTCCATGAGCAATATTAGATGAAAGTGGGGGGTAAACTGTTCATCCTGTTCCTGCTCCATTTTCTACAATTCTTCTTGAAATTAATAAAGTTAAAGATGGGGGTAATAATCAAAATCTTATGTTATTTATTCGTGGAAAAGCTATATCTGGAGCTCCTAATATTAAAGGTACTAATCAATTACCGAATCCTCCAATTATAATTGGTATTACTATAAAAAAAATTATAATAAATGCATGAGCTGTTACAATGGTATTATAAATTTGATCATCTCCAATTAATGAACCAGGATTTCCTAATTCAGCTCGAATTAGTAAACTTAATGATGTTCCAACTATTCCTGCTCAAATTCCAAAAATAAAATATAAAGTACCAATATCTTTATGATTTGTAGAATAAATTCATTTTCGCAATAAATATAAAATATAATAAAAAAAATAAAATGGCTGAGATTATAAGCGATAAATTGTAAATTTATTAACAAGAAAAATTCTTTTTTATTAAAAAAAAGCTTTATATTCAAATATGATGTAAAATTGCAAATTTTAAGGTATAATATTATATATTATTAAGGCTTAAAGAAATATTCTTTATAAATAATTTTGAAGATTATTAGTTTTATTTTAACTTAAAACCTTAAAACTATAAAAAAAAAAAATTTCTAAAAATTATACCTAAAATTGAAATTAATGAAAAAAAATTAATAAGATAAATTAATTTATTTTTAATAAAAATTTTTATTCATTTTAATTTTAAATAATTAAATATAAATGAAGAATATAAAATTCGAATATAAAAAAATAATATAATTAATCTTATTATAATTATAATAAAAGTTAAAAAATAAAAATTATTTCTTAATATAAAGTTAATGATAATTCATTTAGGAAAAAATCCAATAAATGGGGGTAAACCCCCTAAAGATAAAAAATTAATTAATAATAATAATTTAATTATATAATTAATATTTATAAAAAATAATTGATTAATAAAAAATATATTTATTATATAAAATAGTAAACATATAATTCTAATTATAAATGAATACAGAAAAAAGTAAAATATTCATAAATTTTCTCTAATTATAATTGAAGATAATATTCATCTTAAATTATTAATTGAAGAAAAAGCTATTAATTTTCGAAGTGAAGTTTGATTTAATCCTCCAATAGCTCCAATAATTGAATTTATTATAATAATTAATAATAAAAAGTTATTATTAAAATAATAAGATAACAAAATAATTGGGGTAATTTTTTGTCAAGTTATTAAAATAAAATTATTGAATCATGATAATCCTTCAACTATATTAGGAAATCAAAAATGGAAGGGGGTTGATCCCATTTTTATTAATAAAGAGGAATTGATTATAATTGAAAATAAATTATTTAATTCAAAATTTTTTATTAAAATTATTTTAAAAATAATATAAAATAATAAATTAATTGAAGCAATAGATTGAACTAGAAAGTATTTCAAAGTAGCTTCTGAAGATAGTATATTATTTGATTTTCTAATTAAGGGGATAAAACTTAATAAATTGATTTCTAATCCGATTCAACATCCAAATCAAGAATTAGAAGAAATTGAAATTAATGTTCTAAAAAAAAGAATAAATATAAAAAATATTTTATTAGAGTTTATTAAAAAAAAAATTTAAAATAAAGATAAATTCTTTTATTAAATATTATATTTAATTTATATATTTTAGTGTATGATGCACTATAATTTTTGAAATTATAAGATATAGTTTAATTCTATAAAATATAATAAAGGTAGGAGTTCTACTTAATTTATCCTATCAGAATAATCCTTTAATCAGGCACTTTATTTTAAAAAAAAGGTATTTCCTTTATATTTGAGGTATGAACCCAAAAGCTTTATTTAGCTTATTTTTAA